ACTTGAAGTTAATGGAAGAATTTTCTAGTAAATTACAGTTAGTAAATTTAATTTTAGAATCTTAAAATTTTTAAAAATTTCTTAATTTATATCTAATGTTCGAGTAGCTAGTTCAATTTAAATATTTGATTTCAATATCTAAATTTTAATCTTCCAGTTTAATTTCAATTAAGTTTATTAATTTTTCTAAAATTATTGCACTTAATCTAAATTAGACTTATATTATGAATAAGCTAGTAATATAGCTTAATAATAAAAAATAAATATAAAATTTTATGGTTAGTCGCGGTAAAACCGTTCGAATTCTGAGAAAAGAATCATATTGGTATAATCAAACAGGAACAGTTGCAACAGTTGATCAAAGTGGAATTCGATATCCTGTTGTTGTTCGATTTGAAAATGTAAATTATAGTGGAACTAATACAAATAATTTTGCAATTGACGAATTAATTGAAGTCGAAGAATCGTAATTTAAATAATAATAATTAAATTTAAAAAAGCAAAGTAATTTTTATTAAAATTGCTTTGCTTTTTTTTGTATGGTACAATTTTTTAGTTAAAAATTTTAACCTATTTTAATAGTATGATAAATTTTCCACAAATAGGAAAAATAGCTCCCAATTTTTTAACAATTGGTGTTTATAAAAAACGATTGGGGAAAATTCGATTATCCGATTATCGAGGTAAGAAATATGTTATTCTTCTTTTTTACCCAGCGAATTTTACAGCTGTCCCACCGACTGAACTAATTGCACTGAGTGATCGAATTTCAGACTTTAAAAAATTGTCAACACAAATTTTAGCTATTTCTGTCGATAGTCCTTTCTCTCATCTACGATATTTATTATCCGACCGAGAAGAAGGAGGATTAGCTAATTTAGCCTATCCTTTGGTTTCTGATTTAACGCAATCAATTAGTAATGATTATAAACTATTAACAGATGATGGACTTGCTTTTCCAGGTTTATTCATTATTGACAAGGAAGGTATTCTTCAATACTATACTGTTAACAATTTATTATGTGGTAGAAGTATAAACGAACTACTTCGTATTTTAGAATCAATTCAATATGTAAAAAAAAATCCAGGTCAAGCATGTCCTGTTGATTGGAGACACGGTGATCCAATCTTGTATTCTCACCCTTTAAAGTCCAAAATTTATTTTAAAGATTTATACTCTCCTAAAAAAAGTTAAAGTTTTATGCCTAAATTAAAAACTAGAAAAGCAGCAGCAAAACGTTATAAGCGAACAGGTGCTGATAATTTTTTACGTCGTCATGCTTATAAGGGCCATCTTTTAATGAAGAAATCAAATACCCAAAAACGAAAATTGTCTCAAACAATTTGTGTTAGTGCTAGTGATAGTAAACCTATTAAATTAATGTTACCTTATTAAAAATAAAAATGGTCAGAGTTAAACGAGGGAATGTAGCCCGAAAACGGCGCAAAAAGATTTTACAATTCGCAAAAGGTTATCGTGGAGCTCATTCACGACTTTTTCGAGTAGCAAATCAACAAGTTATGAAAGCTTTGCGATATTCTTACGTAGGAAGAAAACAGAAAAAACGTACATTTCGAAAAATTTGGATTACTCGTATAAATGCAGCTTCGCGATCAAATGGTTTATCATATAGCCGTTTAATTCATAATTTTAAAAAATCGAATATTGAATTAAATCGAAAAATGTTAGCACAGATCGCTGTATTAGATACACAAACGTTTAAAGAATTAGTTACTATTTCTCAATAACAAATCAATTTTCCAATGAATAGAAAGGATTTTTCTTTCTATTCATTGGAAAATTGATTTGTTATTGAGCTCTTTTTATGGATACTTTATCAGATAATATTTTAATTATTCTATAACTCAATAATGTAAAGTAACATTCGTATGTCTGTTGATGATGATTTAGATAGACTACTCGACAATTTACCTTTTTTCATTCAACATCATTTAAATGATCATGCAAATAAAGAAAAACTTATTGAAGTTGTAATGGATTTAGGACGACGAGCAGAAGCACGTTTTACTACAGGACCTGAATACGTTTCTCAAAAAATTATTTCATGGCAGGACATAGAATATACAACAAGACGAATTAGTAAATTTAGTAATGACAATCGTGCGGGAATTGAACGAACTCTTCATCGTATAAGTTGTATTCGCAATCGACAATTTTTAATAAATGGATTAACGTGTCGAGTTGGACGGGCGGTTTTTGGAACCATTTGTATAGTTCGAGATTTACTGGAATCTGGCCAATCCATTTTAATTTTAGGAAAACCGGGAGTTGGGAAAACAACAATTATTCGTGAAATTGCACGAGTTTTATCAGATGAAATGGGGAAACGGGTAATTATTGTAGATACCTCCAATGAAATTGCAGGTGATAGCGATATTCCTCATTTCGGAATTGGACGCGCACGTAGAATGCAAGTTGCAAAAACAGAACTGCAGCATCAAATTATGATCGAAGCAGTCGAGAATCATATGCCGCAAGTTATTATTATTGATGAGATTGGGACAGAACTTGAAGCTCTTGCAGCCCGAACTATTGCTGAAAAAGGCGTTCAACTTGTTGGAACGACACATGGAAATTGCTTAGAAAATTTAATTAAAAATCCACCTTTGACAGATTTAATTGGAGGTATTCAGTATGTAACATTAAGTGATGATGAAGCTAAACGAAGAGGAACTCAAAAAAGTATTTTAGAACGTAAATCATACCCTGCATTTCAAATAGCAATTGAAATTAATGAACAAAATTCTTGGACAATTCATGAAGACATAAAAACGTCAATTGACCTTTTATTACGTGGAACTTTTACAATAACACAAATTCGGCACTTATCCCGAAGTGAAAAAACAAATATAAAATATAAAAAGTTCCAAACATATTCTTTATTTAAGAATTCTAATAGTTTAACTAATGAGATTACGTCAGTACCTATTAGTTGGGCTCGACAAAGCCGACCAAATAAGCTTCTAACAAATAATTTAAAACCAAAAAAATTAGTAATCTATCCTTATTCGCTTTCAAATAATTTAATGAAAGAAGTTATTCTTAAAATTGGATTTAAGGTACTCTTAACAAAAGAAATTAAAAAAGCAACTATAGTGATTGGTCTAAAAAAACACCTTAGACAAAATTATAAATTAAAAAAATTAGCAAAACAAAGAAATATTTCCATTTATACTGTAAATCAAACTAGTGTCTATCAAGTTATTAAATTAATCCAATTTATTATGGCTTGACGATAGTTTTGTGATATACTAAATTGTGTGACAGGATACTTATCTATAAAATTATATTCTAATAATTATGAGCGGAAACTTCGAAAAATTACAAAGTATTATCTCAGATCAATTAAGTGTTAGTTCTGAAGAGGTTAAATTAGAGTCAAAGTTTATTGATGATTTAGGTGCAGATTCATTAGACGTTGTTGAATTAGTTATGGCCTTAGAAGATGAATTCGAGATTGAAATTGATGATGAAACGGCTGGTGAGATGACATCAGTTCAAGACGCAATGGATTACATTGAAAAACAAATGTAAGTAAACTTTAAGTTTCGAAACTAAGAAATTAGAAACTATAAACTAAGGCTTTATAGTTTCTAATTAATGTCGAAATTTAATTTTCCTGACTAAAAACTTAACTATCGAATATTTTAATTAACAATGAGTAGTATTTTTGAACAGATTCGTACAATTTTAAATAAGCGATTTCGATTTAGTTTTGATCAAATTCAGCCGGAAACAGAGTTTGAGCGTGAATTAGGAACCGATTCACGAGAATTTTTTGAATTAATTGATGAATTTGAAACTGCATTCAATATTGAAATTAACACGGAGGAAGCAACAACACTTGTGACTATTCAAGATGCAATAAACTATATAGAGAAAACGATAATTACGCACGATCAAATGAAAAAAAACTAATTCGAAAATTTCAGATTTTAATAAAACTTGCCAAATTAAATCAAATAGTATACACTACAGTTATGAGAATATAAATTATTCTATTAGTATTTAGCTTCGGGATATAGCTCAGTTTGGTAGAGTACCTGCTTTGGGAGCAGGGTGTCGTAGGTTCAAATCCTACTATCCCGATTTAACACCATTTTACGATTATCAGCATATTAATGAAGATCACGGGTTTCATTCAATCTTTAATTATTAATTATAAAACAAGTATTTTTATAATTAATACTTAAAGATTTAAAAAATTGAATCAAAATAAATTCCCAGCTAATTGTAGTTTAAACTTAAAAGAGTGAAAAAAACCTTAATATATATACAAGAATGAAAAGATTTCTTTCGTTTAAAAAATGAGGCGAAAGGAGGTTAATGATTTCGATATAAACGAAATTTAAAATTTAATATGAGATTTTAGGTAATTGCTTGCTGACCAAGATTATCTCAGTTATCAAATTAAGCTCTTAGTCCATGTGTTTTATTCGAACACATGATTTAAAATAAAAATAACGTTTTAAATAATAAATTTCAGTTCGAGAAGTTAAATAAAAAATATTAAAAATTTTCAAATTTTTATAGGTTTACATTATAATATTGTTTTGAAAACTCATATAGAAAATATAGGTATTAGGACTATTATTTTTTAGTTTTTTATGAGAGTTTCATAAATTTTCGTCTCCCGAAAGGAGAAAGTCAATGGCAATAAGCTCAACAGAGCGTCGTGCAAAAAATGTAAAAATCTTTGTAGAAAAAGACGCAGTCGAAACTAGTTTCGCTAAATGGGCGCAACCAGGACATTTTTCAAGAACTTTAGCTAAAGGTCCAAAAACAACAACTTGGATTTGGAACTTACATGCAGACGCTCATGATTTTGATAGTCAAACAAGCTCATTAGAAGAAGTTTCTCGTAAAATTTTTAGTGCACATTTTGGTCAATTAGCAGCAATATTTTTATGGATAAGTGGAATGCATTTTCATGGTGCATATTTCTCAAATTATTCAGCTTGGTTAACTGACCCAATTGGTATTAAGCAAAGTTCGCAAGTAGTATGGCCGATTGTTGGTCAAGAAATTTTAAATGGTGATGTTGGAGGCAACTTCCAAGGTGTTCAAACAACTTCTGGTTGGTTCCAAATGTGGCGAGCAGAAGGTATTACAAGTGAAGTTGAATTATATTGGATTGCAATTGGTGGTCTTATCATGTCAGCATTAATGTTATTTGCTGGTTGGTTCCATTATCATAAAGCAGCGCCAAAATTAGAATGGTTCCAAAATGCAGAATCAATGATGAATCATCATTTAGCTGGTTTACTAGGATTAGGCTGCTTATCTTGGTCTGGTCATCAAATTCATATCGCATTACCAATTAATAAATTATTAGATGCAGGCGTTGCGCCACAAGAAATTCCATTACCTCATGAATTTTTAATTAATCGTGAATTAATGGCACAACTATATCCAAGTTTTAGTAAAGGATTAGCGCCATTCTTTAGTGGTCAATGGGGTGAATACTCAGATTTCTTAACATTTAAAGGTGGATTAAACCCAGTAACAGGTGGATTATGGTTGAGCGATATTGCGCATCACCATTTAGCTTTATCTGTACTATTTATCATTGCTGGTCATATGTACCGTACAAATTGGGGCATTGGTCATAGCATGAAAGAAATTTTAGAAGCGCATAAAGGACCATTTACTGGTGAAGGCCATAAAGGTTTATATGAGATTTTAACAACATCGTGGCATGCTCAATTAGCAATTAATTTAGCAATGATGGGTTCATTAAGTATTATTGTAGCACATCACATGTATGCTATGCCTCCATACCCATATATTGCAACTGATTATGCAACACAACTATCATTATTTACACATCATATGTGGATTGGTGGTTTCTGTGTTGTTGGTGGTGCAGCACATGGAGCAATCTTTATGGTTCGCGATTATACTCCAGCAAATAATTATAATAATTTATTAGATCGTGTATTACGTCATCGTGATGCAATTATTTCTCATTTAAATTGGGTATGTATTTTCTTAGGCTCTCATGCATTTGGATTCTACATTCATAATGATACAATGCGTGCATTAGGTCGACCTCAAGATATGTTCTCTGATAAAGCAATTCAACTACAACCAATCTTTGCACAGTGGATTCAAAATATTCATTTATTAGCGCCAGGTACAACAGCACCGAATGCATTAGCTACAACAAGTTATGCTTTTGGGGGAGATGTTGTATCAGTTGGAGGAAAAATTGCAATGATGCCTATTAAATTAGGTACAGCTGATTTTATGGTACATCATATTCATGCTTTTACAATTCATGTAACAGTATTAATTCTTTTAAAAGGTGTATTGTATGCCCGTAGTTCAAAATTAATTCCAGATAAAGCTAATTTAGGTTTCCGTTTCCCTTGTGATGGTCCAGGTCGTGGCGGTACTTGTCAAAGTTCAAGTTGGGATCATGTATTCTTAGGTTTATTCTGGATGTATAACGCAATTTCAGTTGTAATTTTCCACTTTAGTTGGAAAATGCAATCAGATGTTTGGGGAACAATCACACCAGACGGTAGTATTTCACATATTACTGGTGGAAACTTTGCTCAAAGTTCAATTACAATTAATGGTTGGTTACGTGATTTCTTATGGTCACAAGCCTCACAAGTAATTCAGTCTTATGGTTCGGCTTCATCAGCATATGGTTTAATTTTCTTAGGTGCACATTTCATTTGGGCATTTAGCTTAATGTTCTTATTTAGTGGGCGTGGCTATTGGCAAGAATTAATTGAATCAATTGTATGGGCACATAACAAATTAAACTTTGCTCCGGCAATTCAACCGCGAGCGTTAAGTATTACACAAGGTCGTGCTGTTGGTTTAGCTCATTATTTACTTGGTGGTATCGGTACAACATGGGCATTCTTCTTAGCTCGCTCAATCTCAATTACATAAAAAAGTTATTTGAGTAGAAAAGTGAAAATTTTATAAATTTTTAATCTTTGACTCTCACCCTAATAAGCAAATAACTATTTTTAACTTTCAAATTTAATTACAACTATAACTTATATAAAAGGCATCTGACGATTATGGCAACTAAATTTCCAAAGTTTAGCCAAGCCCTTGCGCAAGATCCAGCAACGCGAAGAATCTGGTATGGTATAGCTACAGCTCATGATTTAGAAGCACATGATGGAATGACTGAAGAAAATCTATATCAGAAAATTTTCGCATCTCACTTCGGTCATCTAGCTATTATTTTCCTTTGGACTTCAGGAAATTTATTCCATGTTGCATGGCAAGGAAACTTTGAAAAATGGATTACTAATCCATTAAAAGTAAGACCTATTGCTCACTCAATTTGGGATCCACACTTCGGTGAATCAGCATTAAAAGCTTTCAGTAAAGGAAATACATATCCTGTAAATATCGCATTTTCTGGTGTTTATCAATGGTGGTATACAATTGGATTTAGAACAAATCAAGAACTTTACCGCGGTTCTATTGGTTTATTATTACTTTCATGCGCTTTATTATTCGCTGGCTGGTTACATTTACAACCAAAATTCCGTCCAAGTTTATCTTGGTTTAAAAATAACGAGTCACGTTTAAATCACCATTTATCAGGTTTATTCGGTGTAAGTTCGTTAGCTTGGACAGGTCATCTTGTTCACGTTGCTATTCCTGCATCACGTGGTGTACATATTGGTTGGGATAATTTCTTAACAACACCACCACATCCAGCAGGTTTAACACCGTTTTTCACAGGAAATTGGACAGTTTATGCGGAAAATCCTGATTCTCCAAATCATGTTTATGGAACAAGTGAAGGGGCAGGTACAGCAATCTTAACGTTTTTAGGTGGTTTTCATCCAAAAACACAATCGTTATGGTTAAGTGATATTGCACATCATCAATTAGCAATTGCAGTTGTGTTTATTGTGGCTGGTCATATGTATAGAACAAATTTTGGTATCGGCCATAACATGAAAGAAATTTTAGACGCACACCGTCCTCCTGGAGGTCGTTTAGGTGCAGGTCATACAGGATTATTTGAAACAATTACAAATTCTTTACATATGCAATTAGGTTTAGCTTTAGCCTCATTAGGCGTTGCTACATCTTTAACAGCTCAACATATGTATGCATTAACACCATACGCGTATTTATCAAGAGATTTTACAACTGAAGCGGCTTTATATACACATCACCAATATATTGCAGGTTTCTTAATGGTTGGCGCATTTGCACATGGAGCAATTTTCTTTGTTCGTGATTATGATCCAGAATTAAATAAAAACAATGTTTTAGCACGAATGTTAGAACATAAAGAGGCGATTATTTCACACTTAAGTTGGGCATCATTATTTTTAGGTTTCCATACATTAGGATTATATATTCATAATGATACAGTTGTGGCTTTCGGACAACCAGAAAAACAAATTTTGTTTGAACCATTATTTGCTGAATATATTCAAGCTGCTTCCGGTAAAGCAGTGTATAATTTCAATGTTTTATTAGCATCATCAACAAGCCCGGCAACAATTGCAGGGAACCAAGTTTGGTTACCGGGTTGGTTAGAAGCAATTAATAATAGTAAAACAGATTTATTCTTAAAAATTGGTCCAGGTGACTTTTTAGTTCATCACGCTATTGCTTTAGGTTTACACGTAACTGCATTGATCCTTGTAAAAGGTGCATTGGATGCACGTGGCTCAAAATTAATGCCAGATAAAAAAGACTTTGGTTATAGTTTCCCATGTGATGGTCCAGGTCGCGGTGGTACTTGTGATATTTCTGCTTGGGATGCTTTTTATTTAGCAATGTTCTGGATGCTTAATACAATTGGCTGGGTAACATTCTATTGGCATTGGAAACATATGACAATTTGGGGTGGTAACCCAGGTCAATTTGATGAGTCATCAAATTATATTATGGGTTGGTTACGTGATTATTTATGGTTAAATTCATCACCATTAATTAATGGATACAATCCGTTTGGTATGAATAATTTATCAGTTTGGGCTTGGATGTTCTTATTTGGACATTTAATTTGGGCAACTGGTTTCATGTTCCTAATTTCTTGGCGTGGTTATTGGCAAGAACTAATTGAAACATTAGTTTGGGCTCATGAACGTACACCACTTGCAAACTTAATTCGTTGGCGAGATAAACCAGTAGCATTGTCAATTGTACAAGCTCGTTTAGTAGGTTTAGCTCATTTCTCTGTAGGTTATATATTAACATACGCAGCTTTTGTTATTGCATCTACATCTGGTAAATTTGCTTAATCACTTCATTTCAATTTAAAATTAAGGATAAGATAATTTAAATCTTATCCTTAAAAAAGATATTAAAAGTATAAACCTAACATATCAGGGAAAAAGCGGTTTATTTCAATAATAAAACCTGCTGTAAATGTCATCCATATTGTTAAAAGAACAGGCGCAGTTGATAAATATTTTTTAAAATCGTTCATAGAATAAAAATTAATATAAAATTAAAAATTAGATAAAATTAACGTGGTGAAACGGTTACTTGTTCATCTGGAGCAACTAAATCATTACTAATTAACTCTTGCCATGCAGAAATTGGCCAAATATATCCTGTTGTCATTATTTTTAATGCTAACGGAACATTTATAATAATCTCACTCTCAGCCGGATTTTTTGTTGTACTAACAGCACGTAAATATTTACGTCCTACCCAACCGATCCAACCAGAAATATAAATAAATCCAAATCCTGGAAGAATAAATTCAGCAGCATGGCTCCAACGACCATCGGCAATTAAATGCGGTAAACCATCTGTTCCACATAATAATTCTGAACGCGCATATTTATCAAATCGAGCTTGTGTTCGTTCAATTTGTTGTTGTAAGGCTAAAGCAGGTGGCGAATCAACTTCATATTTACTCTTTCGTTGTTCTAATTTTTTTACACTCGCTTTTAATCGTTTAGTAAAAGCTGGTGATTCACTACATTTTGTTAATCCACCAATTTCCGCAAACGCTTGGTTTGGTGTAAATGCAACTAACAGAGCAAAAAGTAAAGTTATTAAATTAAAACGTTTCATTAAAGCTAAAGAAAATCAAAAATTTCTAGATTAGTAAAAAACATCATAAAAAGAAAATTCCTAATATATATATTAACTTAGTTTTTAATAAAAAAAAATTTTTCTGAAAAAATTTCGGTCATATTAGAAAGTAATAATTAGGAAAATAAATCTATTATGAACACGAAAATAAACAATACACCAATCCTATTAAAGATTAGGGTATTGTTTATTTTTATATTACTCAAGATCTTTACGATTTGGATTTCGTGACGGATCACTTGAAAGGAAACCAAAAATAAATAAAGAAACAAAAAAGATAACAGCTGTATAAACTAAAATTTTTAGAGTTAACATTCAATTTTTCCTAGGGACTGTTTTTAACAATATTAATTATACTAAAATATAAGAATTATGACTTATTTAATTAAACAAAATGTTATTTATCAATTTTTGTTAAACGGCTATCATTTACAATAAACGGATAAATTTTAAAAACTGAAATTTCTACTTGTTTATCTAAAATTAAATAATCAGAAATTGAACTTTTAAGAGAAATATAACCTTCAATTATAATATAATCATTTACATTATAGTATTTTAGAATATCGTAAGCTAAATCTCCCCATATTGATAAGTAAAATGTCGATGCTAATTTATTTTCTCGGATTTGAGGAAACTTAACTAAAATTTCAGTTACAGATGTATTATCTTTAAAAAAACTTTGCTTTGGAATTTCAATAATCTTAACAATAAAATTAGAATAATTCATATTAAATTATCAGATTTTTTTGTTTTTGAACATCCTCAAAGTTAATATCTCTTAATCGTTTTAGTAAACGAATAAAATATTCTAAAAAGTAATCATCTAATTGAACAATTTCAGATTGATCAATTTTAAATGTTTTATACAAATCAAATGTTGATTTTGAAAAATTATTTTCAATATTTAGAATTTCTGCAAAAGCTAAACGATCACTTATATTTTGACCCCACTCAAAGAAACCAAAGACTTGAGCAACCACTTTTAAAATTAAAATTGGAATTCGGTTTACTTTTGCCGATTGACCTGCTAATTGTTCGCATAAACGAATAATTTCAGATGAAACCCATGCTTTAGGTCCACCTAAGAAAAATGTTTTATTTATTGTTTCAGGAAGTTGTAAACATCTTAAACAGAATTTAGCAATATCTTGTGTATCCATATACGATACACGTGTATTTTCATTTGTAACCCAAATTGGTAAATTTTCCAGAATTGGAATTGCATATTGTTCAATTAAACCTTGATAAAATCCTGTTAATCGAAAAATAGTAAAAGGAATCCCTGATTGTTTTAATTTATCTTCAATTCCTTGTTTCATTTCCATTAATGGAATATTTGAAAATTGTTCCGCATTTTGAGCCGAACAAAAAACAAATCGTTGTACATCTGCTGCTTTTGCTGCATCAATTAAAGCTAATTTTCCATACCAATCAACAGTTTTTAAACCATTAAAGTCGGATGCTCGACTTGTTGAAGCATCGATAACTGCACTAATACCCTGTAAACAAGGTGGAATCGTTTCAGGTATACTTAAATCTCCGTAAACTAATTCAGCGCCCCATTCTTTTAAAAAGTTAGCCTTTCTAAAATTTCTTACTACGCACCGAACTTGGTAGCCTTTTGTTAAAGCTTGAAGAACGATTTGACGCCCTAAAGTTCCAGTTCCTCCAATAATAAGTAAACTCATATTTTATTTTTTATTACTAAAAATTATTAATCAAAAATGGTACTTTGTAAAATATCTTCTGCTTCAATATTCACCAGCTCTTTTTTTGTTAAAACTTGACCACGGCTATCAAAAATTCGATTGGCTTGACGCATACGAGCTCGATCTAAAGCATTTTTTATACTTCGAGCATTTGCAAATAATGGTTTTTCTTTTCGTTTTTGAATATATGACGTTAATGCGACTTCTGCATCAGGCGTTAATTGATATTGTTGATCTTCTAACATCATTTTTGAAATTTGTAATAATTCTTCAACCGTATAATCCGGAAAATCAATATGATTTGCAATCCGCGATGATAAACCAGGATTTGATTCATAAAATTTATCCATCGGTTCTTTATAGCCTGCTAAAATTACGACTAATTCATCTCGTTGATTTTCCATTACTTGTAATAAAATTTCAATGGCTTCTGATCCGTAATCTCGTTCGTTATCAGGTTTATATAGATAATAAGCTTCATCAATAAACAAAACGCCACCCATTGCTTTTTTCAAAACTTCTTTTGTTTTGGGTGCAGTATGACCAATATATTGACCTACCAAATCATCACGAGTTACTGTTAATAAATGACCTTTTGTAATGTATCCTAATTGGAATAAAATATCTGCCATTTTTAAGCCAACAGTTGTTTTACCTGTACCTGGACTACCTGTAAATGACATATGTAAACCAGGACTACCAGATGTAATACCTAAGCTTTTTCTTAATTTATCGATCAATAATAACGCAGCAATTTCTCGAATTCGTGATTTAACGGGTGCTAAACCTACTAATTCTTCATTTAATAAATTTAAAATTTTAGCAATCTCTGTTTTTGCGTATTCTTCTTGTAAATTAACTAAATTCGTACTCATAAGTAATAATGTAGTATATAAATATAAACTTCGAATTTTTATATAGTAAATCGGCTAAATTCTAACCGATTTATTATGTTTAAATAAAGGTTTAATTAATTGTAAATGCCGGAATACTTGAAAGGCAGATAAATGCAAATCCTGCACTACCACAAGCCCCAACAAAAAAGCCGCCTTTAAATTGATCCCAAGATTTCTTTGTTTGAAGTTCTTGCACACTCTCTCCATCTTGCCCTTTAGTTTGTTGAAAAGCTGCAGCTCCATAAATTGTCAATCCTAATGTTAAAATTAGAATTAAACCAATTGTTGAAAGGAAACCACTTAATAATCCAATATCAGAATTACGTAATGGACCTAATTTAACGAATGGCCCCATTAAAAAATAACCATGTGCTAATCCAATTTCTAAACCACGTAATAAAGGTGTTAAACCAAATCGATACGCTGGTAAGTTTTTTAAAATAGCTCGTGTTACTGCTGATGAAGTTATAGGTGTTGCTAAATGTCCAACAAATGGATCATCATTATACGGTTTAATAAAATTAGCCATAAATTTAATTTAAAATTTAATGAAATTAATAGTAAAATTTTTTAATTAATTTGAGGTATCTAAAAAATTAATGAAAATTTTTACCAACCAAAATTTTTATATGGATTACTATATAATATATACTAATATACAGAAAAATTTTTATAAACTTCATTTTTATAAAACAAAAAGATTTTATGACAGTTGCTATTGATTACTTTTTATTGGTTGGTTTTTGTTTTGCACTTACATCAGGTCTATACTTAGGCTTAAAATCAATTAAATTAATTTAATATTCTACGAACCTGCAAAAAATGAAAACAGAAATTCGTCAAGATAAAATTGTTGGATCACGTCGTTTTAGCAATTATTTTTGGGCATTCTTTTTATGTATTGGTGGATTAAGTTTCTTATTAGCGGGTATGTCAAGTTACTTTAAAATTAATTTATTACCATTTGCAAATCCCACTGAATTAGTTTTTATTCCACAAGGTTTAGTTATGATTTTTTATGGAACATTAAGTTTATCACTTAGTTTTTATATATTTATAACTTTATTATGGGATATAGGAAGCGGTTACAATGAATATAATAAGGTTGAGAATCTTGTAAAAATTGTTCGAAAAGGATTTCCAGGGAAAAATAGGGAAATTCTTCTTACATACCCTTTAACAAATATTCGTGCTATTGGTATCAAAATTTCAGAAGGATTAAATCCCAAACGAAGTATTTATTTATGTTTAAAAGATAACCGTCAAATTCCTCTAACACCAGTTCAACAACCTGATACAATTTCAAATTTAGAAGAAGAAGCAGCAGATTTAGCTAAATTCTTAAATTTAAATTTAGAAAATTTGTAATCTTTTATTGCTTTTTATACCCGCATAATTTTATAATAAAGTTATGCGGGCATAGTTTAGTGGTAAAACCTTAGCCTTCCAAGCTAATGATGGGGGTTCGATTCCCCCTGCCCGCTGTTGGTTAAGTAGTAGAATGAGCAACAATCATTTTTTATAGGAGAATATAGAACTATGTCTGGTGGATCTACAGGTGAACGTCCGTTTTCGGATATTATTACAAGTGTACGTTATTGGATTATTCACAGTATTACAATTCCTTCTCTTTTCGTATCGGGATGGTTATTTATTAGTACAGGGTTAGCATATGATGTTTTTGGAACACCACGTCCTAACGAATACTTCACACAAGATCGTCAACAAGTACCACTAGTGAATGATCGTTTCAGTGCAAAACAAGAATTAGAAGATTTAACTAAAGGTTTATAATAAGGTATAAAAAAAATGGCAAAAAATATTAATCAACCTGTAGCTTACCCGATTTTTACTTTCCGTTGGTTAGCTATTCACGGATTAGCTGTTCCAACAGTGTTCTTTTTAGGCGGAATTACAGCTATGCAATTCATTCAACGATAAATTAACAATTATAGATACGAGGTAAATCTTATGACAGGTCCAAATCCAAATAAACAAGCAGTAGAATTAAATCGAACTTCTCTTTACTGGGGACTTCTATTAATTTTTGTTTTAGCTGTATTATTTTCAAGCTATTTCTTCAACTAATATTTATAAATAGGAGCTTTTTATATGTCAAATACTGGTAGAATTCCTTTATGGCTTGTAGGTCTAGTAGGTGGTCTTGCGGTAATAACAATGCTTAGTTTATTTATTTACGGTGCATATTCAGGTTTAGGATCATCACTATAAATATAGTACAATTTGTATCCTATAATTAAATAACAAGTTAACAAATTCGGCTTATTAAAAATAATCGGATTCATCTAATACAAAATTAGCATGCAAAGAAAAAATACATTAAAATTCAAATTTGATTTTAAAATGATCTAATGATCTTTTTCAGTTCTCTAATTTGGTAAATTGTATTTTTAAATGATTAATTAAAGTAAAAGCTTAATTTACTTTAATTAATCATTTATACAAAACTAACGTTTAAATAAACGACGAATTTGTTTTCGGAGTTGTTTCCAAAACTTTTCTCTACGTTTTCGATAAAATTTTAGAGTATCTTGCCGCTCATTCATACCATAACGTTCAGAATTCGGTGATGAACCACGTCCAAACCATCCATACCATAATTTTGGAATTAAACGACGTTTATTATAATTTTTTTCATAAGGATCTTGCCAAGCCGTTAACCCTCCACTATAAATACTATCTACTGGTCGACGTCCAACATGCAATTCGGCATTTTCTACTAAGAATGGAACATAGAAGTATTGGCCAAGTGCTGCGTGTATTAATCCAAATATTATATACGAAAAATGAATAGCTGCCCCAGAAGCAATAATTACGATTAATAAACTTTCTTCAAGAGGTTCTGGGGTTCCGTATGAAAGATACTCTTGACCGCGTCGTATAAATTCGCGCCAAAAAAATACAGCCCAATCATTTATAATTCCTAATGTCCAATACCAACGAATCATATAAGGGCAATACCTTCTTAATCTTCGTGTTACAATTGACCAAGCAATTAATGGAAAAGCTTCGCGAAATGGGGGCCACAAATCTTTCCAAAAAATTTTAAGGACATCTTCAAAAAATATATAATAGATTTTATCTGTTACATTTCGAATTCCCAATGGAAGACGTGAAAAAATCATTGAAATAGGATCAATTCGATGATAACCATCGTCTGCCGTAATTGCACGTGTAAAGGCTCGTACTGGACCATCAGCTTGCATTTCTTTATTTAATTGCGCTTGTACAGCAGCAAAATTCATATAATCTAATCCAAATTTCGTTGTTATAGGATTTAATCTTAACATTTTGCCGTACCACATTCCAATATCCGTAAGTTGATAATACCAAAGAGTAGCTGAACAAAAACAAATGCATGTTATATAAAATGATGTTTTAATATTATACCGAATAGCCAAAAGAATAAAGCGAACAAATAAAATAAAAAGCACTAGGTTTTCAATTTGAGCAATACCTAATCCATTTTGATAATGTAAATATATATCTCTAAAAATTGCGCGAACCGTCTCAAAAGGAACATCAGATGTAACAATTTCAGTTTTACCTAAAAAGTCATAATCAGTAGAGTAAGAAATATAATCAGGAGAATTTACATCTTCAATCCCTAAAAAATTTAAAAATTTATTTTGATTAAATATAGTCATTTGTTAATTTATTTTATATCGAAGCCTAATGAATAAAATTTTAAAATTATACCTCTAAATAATTAAAGCTTATTTATTTAAAAGAGATAAATTAAGTAAAAAAGTAAAAATTCAAAAAGCAAATATAATTTGATGTTCTATAATTTAGAGTATATTAGGAGTTAAAAATATTGTCACGTAATAATTTACTAAAAATATTTCATTACTTTAAAACTACCCCCAAGGGAATTCGAATCCCTGTCTGCTCCGTGAAAGGGAGCTGTCCTAGGCCACTAGACGATGGGGGCTTAAAAAATTTAGCTAGTTCTAAAACTAGGCAGCGGGCAACGCGATTCGAACGCGCGACATCAACCTTGGCAAGGTTGCGCTCTACCACTGAGCTATGCCCGCAATATAAAAATAGTCTTAGTATCACTAAGATTAGTTATACAAAGTTTAATAAAAAATGTCAACAGTTTAAATTGATTTAGAAATTATAGTCTATACTATAATTTCTAGATCAACTAAATTGATGACGAGATGCCGTCAGCGGCAGCAATCACGATAACAAGACTAACCCAAGCTTGAAAAATCCTGTTAAATTTACCCTTTGAACTTTCCCATTCACCGGGTGTAGCTAAGGCTACAGGAACAGCTACAACTAAACCTAATGAAATTAAGACTAATAAAGCTACTAAAACAGTTATCATAAATATTCCTTAAAACTTTTTATATTGATGATTTAGCAAATAAAATATTACAGATTACCTTTTTTTAATGCTAGTAATACAATTACTGCTGGACCTGATAACATGATAACACCTGTTGCTATTAGCTGACCTATAACTTGCCAATTAATCATTTGTAAAATCCTTAATTTATAAATTTTTATTGAAATTTCAAATAACAAAATAACCTATAATGTTACTTGTCATTTTACTTTAAAATAATGAAAGTGAATATATTATTTTAATAATATTTTATTTATTTATCATAATAGAATTAAAATTACATTACAATTTTGATTCCAATACTTCAAAAAGGTTTTACAAATAAAAATACCTATATATAAATTGTAAGAAAAAAAACTATCAAATAAATTTTATAAATCAACCATAATTCAAAACTATTGCTAACGAAAACTTCTAAAATTAGTACTATAATTTAATTCATTTCCAAATCAAAAAGTTCATAAACAATGGAATGGATAAAGAGTAACTAAGATCACTCTAATATCTTGAAGATTGTGAGGATTTTATTTCAAAAAGTACGAACACTATGAAATATAATAGGCGCCATGATTTTTGTAAGAACAGATTTAATTTTTTACACGCTTAAAAATTAAGCAAATTGAATTTAGACTAATTTTATATTTAGTTACTTAATTTAAGCGTTTTTGATCCAAGAATAAGAGTCAAATTTTTAAAAGAAAAGTTTAAATCTCTAAATTTTTTTTAGACTAAAGTATTTAATATTATACCTTTTCATGTTACTATTAGAGTAGGGGTTGCTAACTCAATGGTAGAGTACTCGGCTTTTAACCGATTTGTTCTGGGTTCGAGTCCCAGGTAACCCAAAAATTACTGTAGAACTAATCTTAACTCTTAACGGAACGAAAAAATAATAGCATTTTTTAAAAATTTTTATCTAGCATTTAGCTAGATAAAAATTTAAAATATTAATCAATTGGACGCATTGATAATACAGGTTCATTAGCACGGTTAATACCTTTCTCGAATCCAGCAGCAGCAGCTCGAGCACGACCTGAGTGCCACCAGTGTCCGATTAAGAAGAAGAATGCTAAGAAGAAGTGAGAACAACATAACCATGAACGTGGTGATACATAGTTAACAGAGTTAATCTCAGTTGCTACACCACCTACAGAGTTAAGTGAACCTAATGGTGCATGCGTCATGTATTCCGCAGCACGTCGTTCTTGCCATGGTTGGATATCATTTTTAATTTTGTTAATATCTAAACCGTTTGGACCACGTAAAGGTTCTACCCAAGGAGCACGTAAATCCCAGAAACGCATTGTTTCACCACCAAAAATAATTTCACCACTTGGTGAACGCATTAAGTATTTACCTAGTCCTGTTGGACCTTGTGCCGAAGAAACATTTGCACCTAAACGTTGATCTCGTACTAAGAAAGTAAACGCTTGTGATTGAGATGCTTCAGGACCTGTCGGACCGTATAATTCACTAGGATAAGCTGTGTTGTTATACCAAGAATATAATGCAGCAGTGAAGCCCATTAATGAAATCGCAGCTAAACTGTATGATAAGTAAGCTTCACCAGACCATACAAAAGCTCGACGAGCCCATGCAAATGGTTTTGTAAAGATATGCCAAATACCACCGGTGATACATAAGATTCCTACCCAGATGTGACCACCAATAATATCTTCCATATTATTTACTGAAACTACCCAACCGTCACCACCAAATGGTGAACGGAAAACATAGCCAAAAATTACAATTGGATTTAACGTTGGTGTTGTAATGTATCTTACATCACCACCACCTGGTGCCCATGTATCATATACACCACCTAAGTACATTGCTTTAATAACTAATAAGAAAGCACCTACACCTAAAAGAGTAAGATGAATACCTAAGATAGTAGTCATTTTATTTTTATCACGCCAGTCATAACCAAAGAATGGGAATGATTCTTCTAAAGTATCAGGCCCTAGTAATGAATGGTAGATTCCTCCAAAACCTAAAATGGCAGATGAAATTAAATGAATAACACCAACAGCAAAGTACGGAACAGTTGAAGTGATTTCACCACCGGGTCCAATTCCATAACCTAATGTTGCTAAGTGTTGAATTAAAATAAAACCTTGTTCATATGTTGGTTTTTCTGGTACAAAATGTGATACTTCAAATAATACCATAGCACCAGCCCAGAATACCATTAAACCTGCGTGTGCTACGTGAGCACCTAATAATTTACCTGAGACATTAATTAAACGGGCATTTCCACTCCACCAAGCGAATCCTGTAGACTCAATGTCGCGGCCTGCAATACTACTATTAAAGGGCGTTTCCACGTGGTAATACCTCCTCAGGGAATACGAAGTTTTCATGTGGTTGATCTTGCGCAGCCATCCATGAACGGATACCTTCGTTTAATAAAATATTTTTTGTATAGAATGTTTCAAATTCTGGATCTTCTGCTGCACGTAATTCTTGCGAAACAAAATCATATGCACGTAAGTTTAATGCTAAACCAACAATTCCAACAGCACTTGTCCATAAACCAGTTACAGGTACAAATAACATGAAGAAGTGTAACCAACGTTTGTTTGAAAACGCTACACCAAAGATTTGTGACCAGAAACGGTTTGCCGTTACCATAGAGTATGTTTCTTCAGACTGTGTTGGTGTAAATGCACGGAATGTGTTTGCAGCATCACCATCTTCGAATAAAGTGTTTTCTACAGTTGCACCGTGAATTGCACAAAGTAAAGCACCACCTAAAATACCAGCCACACCCATCATATGGAATGGGTTTAATGTCCAGTTGTGGAAACCTTGTAAGAATAATAGGAATCGGAAAATTGCAGCAACACCAAAACTAGGAGCAAAGAACCAACTTGCTTGACCTAATGGGTATAATAAGAATACTGAAACGAAAACTGCAATTGGACCTGAGAAAGCAATTGCGTTATATGGACGGATTCCAACTAAACGAGCAATTTCAAATTGACGTAAACAGAAACCAATTAAACCAAATGAACCATGTAAAGCAATAAATGTCCAAAGACCACCAATTTGACACCAACGAGTGAAGTCACCTTGTGCTTCTGGACCCCATAAAAGCAATAATGAGTGTCCCATACTGTTTGCTGGAGTTGAAACAGCAGCAGTTAAGAAGTTACATCCTTCAAGGTAAGAACTAGCTAAACCGTGTGTATACCATGATGTAACAAATGTTGTCCCAGTCATCCATCCACCTGCTGCTAAGTAAGCAGTAGGGAATAATAATAAACCTGACCAGCCAACAAAAACGAATCTATCTTTTTTTAACCAATCATCAATAAGATCAAATAAGCCACGTTCTTGGTTTTGTCCAATAGCAATGGTCATATTTTATAATCCTTAAATAAAATTATTTAACTAGTAAACCTTAATATATAATTTTTACGTTAGTCTTATCAGCTTCTACAGGACATTATACGTTAATAATAAAATAAATTTTTGTTTTAAATAAAAAATATTAATTAAATTAATTAGAATTTAAAGAAAACTTTGTAATTTAGACAAATTTGTAAATTTCAAAAAACATTAATCAAAACCATTCTAAATATCAATGATATTAAATAATATCTAATTGATACTTAGAATTAAAATTAATAGTTCGTTTATCCAATATCATCATTTGAAATATATAAGAAAAACAATGCCATACTAAAAGCAGGGAAAATAAGGCCAACAATTGGCACCAAAATTGAAGGTAAGAATGCTGCTGTCATATTTCTATTTTATTATTATTAAAATTTTTAGACTAATTTATATAAATGATAAGAATTACTAATGACAACTGTATTCACTCTTGTCGATTATTTTTTAACTCTAATTTTAGAAATGTAAAAAGTCTAAAACCGAAGTAGAAACTATTTATTAAGATTTTTAAAAAGAGTTAATCTATAATTTATAGCTTATCCTCACGTGTCTTCGAATATTATATATTATCTACTTCTACAAATTTTAGTCACTTTGATTCCTTAACAAATATAAACGAATATTTATACTTAGAATTCATGAAAGTGGTTATATTTTCTGTAATATATATATATATATACGTATATTAAATAATAACGCAAAAATTAGATTTTTCGTTTAAAGTAAGACAGTGTACTATAATTCTTTTACGTAATTTTATAAAAAAGAAGTTCGTGGCAGAAAAATAATAGGTAGTTTGCCAAATTACCAAAATTCCAAAGTGAATTTATTTCTATCTAATTGTATATTAAAATAAGTTAGATTTAAAAAATATCAATAATATAAATCAAATTTTTACTTATTTTATAGTAAAATTAATAGTATTAAATTTAATATATTTAACATTACTAATTTTACATATCTAGATTTTACTTATGGAAAGTTTATTATTAGCTCGATTACCAGAAGCATATATCATATTTAGTCCAATTGTTGATGTATTACCGATTATTCCTGTTTTCTTCTTATTATTAGCTTTTGTTTGGCAAGCAGCAATTGGATTTAGATAATTTTTGAACAAGTTAGAATAGTAGCGAAAGTAAATTTAAAATTTATGTTTTAAATTTACACGTCTATTAAATCCAAATCTTGAAGAATATATACATATATTACATAGTTTATTTCAATATTAACAATTAAAAATAAATGGTAGAACCGTTATTATCTGGGATCGTTTTAGGTATGATCACTGTATCCGCATTTGGTCTTTTTGTCGCTGCATATTTACAATACCGTCGTGGCAATCAATTTGAAATTTAAGTTAACTCTACTCAAGAAAATATTTCCAAAAAAGTCTATTTTCTTGAGTAAGTAATTATTAACTAGATTAATTCTTAAATTAAATTTTTTATTATTTCAATAATTTATAGTTTTTCTATTCTCCAACATTTTCACAGATTAAAATTTTAAAACTTAATCAATGAATTAATTAAGATAATACTAATTCGACTTGAAAAAATAAAACTTTAATCAAATAAAAGTAGCTAACCTTCGAAAAATATTGTTGTTTTTAACAATTTAATTATGTTAAAATCTAGACAAGAACAAATTTATATAAACTTAACTTAAATAAAAATGGGTAATATCATTTTTAGAATTATACTTCTAGTTATAATTCTTATTAGTAGTATTAATGTCGGAATAAAAGAATTTGATGGAAATGGTCCACAAAGCCCTGAAACTATTAGAAATCGTGCGCAATTAAATCAAAATGTTGTAAGTTCACGAATGACATATGGACGTTTCTTAGAATATTTAGAAATGGGATGGGTAAAACAAGTTGATCTTTATGATAATAGTCGAAATGCAATTGTTCAAGCATCTAGTCCTGAATTAGGTAATCGACCTCAAACAATTCGTGTTGAAATTCCAGTTGGAGCATCACAATTAATTCAAAAATTAAAAGAATATAATATTGATTTTGATGCTCATCCAGCTGAACGAAAAAATCTATTTTTTACAATAGCTAGTAACGTATTATTACCATTAATTTTCATTGGTGGTTTAATTTATTTCTTCCAAAATTCCGAAAATTTTGGAGGGGGGTCTGGCCAATCACCTATGAACTTAGGAAAATCCACAGCTAGATTTGAACGACGCCCGGATACAGGTGTCGGATTCAATGATATTGCGGGCATTGATGAAGCAAAAGCTGAATTCGAAGAAATTGTTTCGTTTTTAAAAGAACCAGATAAATACACAATTGTTGGAGCAAAAATTCCAAAAGGTATTTTATTAGTCGGACCGCCAGGAACAGGGAAAACATTATTAGCCAAAGCAATTGCGAATGAAGCAGACGTACCATTCTTTAGCGTTGCTGGATCTGAGTTTGTTGAAATGTTTATTGGTATTGGTGCAGCGCGAGTACGAGACTTATTCAAAAAAGCATCAGAAAATGCTCCTTGTATTGTGTTTATTGATGAAATTGATGCAGTAGGCCGTGAACGAGGCGCTGGTATTGGAGGTGGAAATGATGAGCGTGAACAAACGCTAAACCAATTATTAACTGAAATGGATGGGTTTAAAGAGAACAAAGGTGTGATTGTTGTTGGCGCAACTAACCGAGTGGATATTTTAGATGCTGCTTTATTACGACCAGGACGATTTGATAGACAAGTAACTGTTAATTTACCAGATCGGTTAGGTCGAATCGGCATTTTAAAAGTTCATGCGCGAAATAAACCATTAGGTGACGATGTTTCATTAGTTCAATTAGCAAATCGAACACCAGGTTTTTCAGGTGCAGATTTAGCCAATCTTTTAAATGAAGCAGCAATTCTAGCAACTCGTTATAAAAAAACGTCCATTACGAAAAATGAAGTTAATGAAGCAGCTGATCGAATCATTGGCGGTATTGCTGGTGCACCAATGGAAGATACAAAAAATAAAAAACTAATTGCTTATCATGAAGTTGGGCATGCTATTACAGGTTCTGTTTTGAAATCTCATGATGAAGTTGAAAAAATCACATTAACACCGCGTGGAGGAGCAAAAGGTCTAACTTGGTTTACACCAGAAGAAGATCAAAGTTTATTATCACGATCAGCACTTTTAGCTCGAATTATTACCACACTTGGTGGACGTGCAGCAGAACAAGTTGTTTTTGGTGATCCGGAAGTAACAACAGGTGCAAGTAATGATTTACAACAAGTTACTAACTTAGCAAGACAAATGGTAACGCGCTTTGGAATGTCAAATATTGGTCCTATTGCACTTGAAGATGAAAATACAGGGCAAATTTTCTTAGGCGGAAATATGTCACAAGGTTCAGAATATGCGGAGAATATTGCTGACCGTATTGATGATGAAGTTTGCAAGATTATAAATTATTGTGAACAAAAAGCTATTGAAATTGTAATGGATAATCGCGTTATTATTGATTTAATTGTAGAACGACTATTAGATGTTGAAACAATGGATGGAGAAGAATTCCGAGAACTTTTAAGTAAATATACAATTTTACCAAATAAAAATACTCCGTATATTTCAAAATTTAATTAAATGAACGAGTTTTAAATAATTAATTAATATAAATATATTGCTATATAAATATTCTAGTTATACAATACTTTTATAATTAGAGAAATAATATAAAGTATAGGAAGTTTATAACTTAAATTAATTTAATAAACATTTATATCATTTACAAAATATAGGAGTTGTATGGCTAAAAAAAGTATGATTGAACGAGAGAAAAAACGTATTAAGTTAACTGAAAAATACGCAGTAAAACGAAATAACTTATTACAAGAATATAAAAAGACAGAAGATTTCAATTTAAAATTAGAAATTCATTCCAAATTACAAAAACTACCAAGAAATAGTGCGAAAATTCGTATTCGAAATCGTTGTTGGAAAACAGGTCGTCCAAGAGGGTTTTATCGTGATTTTGGGGTATCACGTCATGTTTTACGAGAAATGGCACACCAATGTTTACTACCAGGTGTTACAAAATCTAGTTGGTAATAGACAATACTAAAATTTTGTTAGTCTAAAATCTTTTTAATAAAAAAATATCATATTCCTTAGAATCAAAAAAGTTACTAAATTTATAAAAAGTAGAGTTAGGAGTAGATTATGATTTATGATTCACAAGTTTATGGCGCATTACTTATTGCATTAGTAGCAAGTGTTTTAGCAATTCGATTAGGTGCAACGCTTTATCAATAATTCAAGCTTTACTAAAATTTATACATTAGACTTATTTAAGAATTATGGTAGAACAAGATTTACAAAAATTTAATACACCAGTTTTTCCTTTCACTGCTATTGTGGGCCAAGAAGAAATGAAATTAGCTTTACAATTAAATGTAATTGATCCAAAAATTGGTGGAGTTATGATTATGGGCGATCGTGGGACGGGTAAATCTACAACAATTCGTGCCATAGCAGATTTGCTTCCCGAGATTGAAGTAGTAAAAGATGATCCATTTAATTCACA